GTCACATTGTGCAACAATATATAGCAAAAAAATTGTAGATGGTCATAATAAATATACACACGGTCCTCGTTTTTGGGGTTTTTCGAGGTGTCCTTGTATATTTAGGGGGAGGGGGGTTTTTACCGAAAAAAAACCTTTATAATTTTTATTTTTTTTTAAAACTTTAAAAATAATTTGAATTTTAAAATTCTAAAAATTTTAAAATTTTTGATTTTTTTAAAAAAATTGTAAAGGGGGGGTATCTTAGTATGTCCGATTAAGAAGAAAAATGTGTTAGATAATGATTTGCATTTTACATTCACTCTCTGTCTTTTCTCAATTTATGAGGGTTAAAAGTAATGTATGTATTTTTTTCAGAAATAGTTTGATTAAGAGGATGAGTGTTGACTAAAATTAAATTAACTCTATCCCTTTCAGTTATGGAATAATTGACAATTATTTTCCTGTGAATGTTTAAGTAGTGGGAAATATCAAATAAATGTCGAGGATAGCTCTAGCTTCTCTAAGTGTGGCAAATCAGCCCTCCCGGGGCAATGTTGAGGTTTCATACCGACCTAAAAAATCTGGGAGGAAAATAAATCTTGATACGGTCAAGGACGAAAGTGTAAATAAAGGGAGCTAGAGCTGATTCAAATTTGATACGGTCAAGGATTAGATGATTCCGAGCAGTAACCATATGCCAATTCAAATCAATTGTAGAGGATGCGGCAATATTAGTTTCTGGAGTTGGCAATTTTTTCCATTATATAGCGAGATACGGGTTTCTTACCAATGTAATGAAAATTTACTTAAATGAACGTTAGTTGAGGAAAGCTTAATATGTTATGAAAATGTGGAAAATCATAATATGTGGACTAATCATATAATGTAATGAAATAGAGGAAAGTAAATGAATGAGTATTAAACATAGTATGTGATTATCAGGTACATTAACCATTGGTGGGGAATTATTCATAATATGGAACATACCTGTGGAAATTCTATTATAATTGAAATTGATAATTAGTAACTGTGTGGTATATTAAGGAATGTGGGCCGTTTCACTAAAATGTCATTCTGTCGTGCATAAAATTATGCTTTCGCATAATTGAGTTCTGCCCAGAGGGCAGTTTGGGTAGAATCTTGGCTTTGGGAGCCAAGGGCAGGAGTTTAATCCTCCTTCCTCTGATGTTTTGGGGAGGGATTAAACCTCCGATCTTCGACTTACAAGGTCGACGCTTTAGTTTAAGCTACCAGAACTAATTTAGGTTGAGAATTTTGTTTTCTCATCAGCTTATGGATGGTATAATAATTAAGAATAAAAGAAAGTATGTGATGGATGCGATTTGTCCGATTAGGATGAATGGTTGTTCTACGGGTTGACCTCCAATTCATGTTAAGATGATAGTGTTGGCTACTAGGGTTCAAAATAAAAGTTGGGTGATTGGTCGGAAGATACTGCTACGTTGTTTGGAGGTATGAAGTAGGGGGATTAAGAGGAGAATGAAAATAGAGAATAATAGAGCTAAGACGCCTCCGAGTTTGTTAGGAATAGAACGGAGAATGGCATAAGCAAATAAGAAATATCATTCTGGTTTAATATGTGGGGGTGTAACTAGTGGGTTCGCTGGGATAAAATTTTCGGCGTCTCCTAGGAGGTTGGGTAGGAATAGGGCGAGGAGTGTTAGGAAGAAGATTATAATGAAAAAGCCTATAGCATCTTTGTAAGAAAAGTATGGGTGGAAGGGAATTTTGTCTATGTCTGAATTAAGGCCTGTTGGGTTGTTTGAGCCTTTTTCGTGTAGGAAAAGAATATGAACTATGGAAAATGCTGCAATTAGGAATGGAAGAAGGAAGTGGAATGTGAAGAAACGGGTAAGGGTAGCATTATCTACTGAGAAGCCACCTCAGATTCATTGGACTAGGGTGTTCCCAATATAGGGAAAGGCTGATAAGAGGTTAGTAATAACTGTGGCGCCTCAGAATGATATTTGTCCTCATGGGAGAACATATCCTACGAATGCTGTGGCTATTAGTAGGAAGAGTAAAACTACTCCAATGTTTCATGCTTCTTTGTTAAGGTAAGAACCATAATATAGTCCTCGGGCAATATGTAAGTAGACGCAGATAAAGAATATGGAAGCCCCATTAGCATGGATGTTGCGGATGAGTCAGCCATAGTTAACATCTCGACAAATATGGGTAACGGAGGAGAAAGCTATGGAGATATCTGCGGTGTAATGTATTGCTAGAAATAGTCCTGTGAGGATTTGAATAATGAGGCAAAGTCCCAGGAGTGAGCCGAAGTTTCATCAGATGGAGATGTTTGATGGGGAGGGGAGGTCGATTAAGGTTTGGTTTACAATTTTAAAGAGTGGGTGAGTTTTTCGGATATTTGTGGCCATGGATTCTTATAGTTGAATGAACAACGGTAGTTTTTCAAGTTATTAGTCTTGGTTGAAGTCCGAGTGAGAATGATGGTTTATTTTATGTTTGTAATAATAATTGGTTTAATTTTAGGTTTAATAGCTGTGGCATCAAATCCTTCTCCATATTATGCTGCATTAGGGTTAGTTATGGCTGCTGGGATGGGTTGTGGGTTAATAGTGGGTTATGGGGGGTCTTTTTTGTCTTTAGTCTTATTTTTAATTTATTTGGGAGGCATATTAGTAGTTTTTGTTTATACGGCAGCTTTAGCTGCTGAGCCTTATCCTGAATCATGAGGTGATTGGTCGGTGTTATTGTATGTAGGTATTTATCTGATGAGTATTGTTTTTGTTGGGAATTATTTTATGGTTGATTGGTACAATATAAATTGGGTTGGGGTGGAAGAGATTAGTGGGTTGGATATGGTTCGAGGTGATTTTGGTGGGGTAGCTTTATTATATTCTTGTGGAGGGTGAATATTATTATTAGGGGGATGGGTGCTATTATTAGCTTTATTTGTAGTATTGGAGTTAACTCGTGGTTTGTCTTGGGGAGCTTTACGAGTAATTGATTAAGGAGAATATAGTTATTAGGATTAATGTTAGAAATAATAATATAAGATATGTTTTAATATATCCTTGTTGTGGTTTGGTTGATATTTTAATTATTTGGGTTTGTTGAATAATGGGGTTTTTTGGTCCGATTTTTTCATATCATGTCAGGTCAATAAGATGTGTAGAAATGTGTTGGGCTCAATTTAGGTTAATTTTGGGAAGAAGGCGATGGATGATTTGTGGAAAATAACCTAGTATATTTGAGAAGTAAAATGTTTTGAGTGTCGGAGTAATTTTGAATTGGGTGTTTGTAAGGTTAGATAATTCAAATGCTAAGAGGAAACCAGAGATTGTGACTAAGAGGGCAGTTAGTTTGAGTAAGGGGGATATGGTTATTACTTGAGTTTTTGTTGGTATTATGTTGGAAGTAATAATTAATCCGGCAATAATGCTTCCGTAAGCGAGTCGTTTAATAGGGTTGATTATTAAAGGATTATTTTCATTAATTGGGGAAAGTGGGTTGAATCGTGGATAATTTATTAGGGTGAAGAAGATTAAACGAAAGCTGTAAATAGCTGTAAATGAGGTGGCAATAATAGTGAGGATAAGGGCTCAGGCGTTTAGGTGGGAGGTATTGAGGGCTTCAATAATAGCGTCTTTTGAGAAAAATCCGGATAAGAAGGGTATACCTGTAAGGGCAAGGCTTCCGATGATAAGGGAGGATGAGGTGAATGGGAGAATTTTATGTAGGCCTCCCATTTTTCGGATATCTTGTTCATCATTAAGGCTATGGATAATTGAACCTGAGCAGAGAAAAAGTATAGCTTTAAAGAATGCATGTGTACAGATGTGAAGGAAGGCGAGTTGTGGTTGGTTGAGACCAATTGTGACTATTATTAATCCGAGTTGACTGGATGTTGAGAAGGCAATAATTTTTTTGATATCATTTTGTGTTAGTGCGCATGTGGCAGTGAATAATGTTGTTAGTGCTCCTAAACATAGACAGGTTGTTAGGGCTGTTTGGTTATTTTGTATAAGGGGATGTAGGCGGATGAGTAGAAAAATACCGGCTACGACTATTGTGCTGGAGTGGAGTAGAGCAGAAACTGGGGTTGGACCTTCTATGGCAGAGGGGAGTCAGGGATGGAGGCCAAATTGTGCTGATTTACCGGTTGCAGCTAGGATAAGGCCTAGAAGTGGTAGTGTTAGGTTTATGTCATTTGATAAAATGAAAAGTTGTTGAATTTCTCATGAGTTAAGATTTATAGCTAATCATGCTATACTTAAGATAAGTCCGATATCACCCACACGATTATAGATTACTGCTTGTAAGGCAGCTGTATTAGCATCTGTTCGACTATATCATCAACCGATTAATAAGAAGGATATAATGCCTACTCCTTCTCAGCCGATGAATAATTGGAATATGTTGTTAGCTGTTACTAGAATGATTATGGAGATAAGGAATAGTAATAAATATTTAAAGAAGCGGTTAATGTTAGGGTCGGAGTGTATATACCATAAAGCAAATTCTAGGATAGATCAGGTGACGTATAGGGCGACAGGTGTAAAGATGATTGAGTATAAATCAAATTTGAAGCTCATATTAATGTCGTATGGGCCAATGTTTATTCAGTTTCAGTTTGTTAAGATAGTTTCTAACCCTTGGTCTAGAAAAATAGATAGGGGAATTAGGCTAATGAAGAAGGAGTATTTTACAGCTGTTTTTACATATAGGGAAGGTCAATTATTATTGGGGCTTTTATAAGATAAGGACAGGATTAATGGAAGTGCTAGGATAAAAAAAATTAGGAGGAATGACGAGTTAAAGATGATGTTCATGGCTCATGCTTGGAGTTGCACCAAGAATTTTTGGTTCCTAAGACCAATAGATTGCTATTATCTTTCAGGAGCTGAGTTAGTCATGGATTTGAACCATGAGGAAAAGAATTAGCAGTACTTTATGTCCCAGACCTATCTCGGTAATTAAAAAGATTTTAACTTTTATTTTTAGAACCACAATCTAATGTTTTGGTTAAACTATAAGTACATGTTCATCCTATAATGAGTTCTGGTTTCATGATTAGGAGAAGTATAGGTAGAAGGTGGAGGGTTACGAGAAGATGTTCTCGTGTGTGAGATGGAATAAGAGAAGAAATATGATTAGGAGTAGGGCCACGTTGGGTTATTAGAAATATGTAGAGAGAATAGGAGGCGGTAATTAATACTCCTAGGCCTGTTAAGATAATGGTTCAATTAGATCAGTTAAATAAGGAAGAAATAATAAGTAGTTCTCCTATAAGGTTAGGTGTAGGTGGTAATGCTAAATTAGCTAGGTTTGTTAGAAGTCATCAGGTTGTTATTAAGGGTAGGGCAATTTGAACTCCTCGGGCTAATAATAATGTTCGGCTGTGGGTTCGTTCATAGTTAGTGTTTGCTAAGCAGAATAGGGTGGATGAGATTAATCCATGTGCAATTATTAAAATAATAGCTCCTGTAAAGCTTCATGGTGTTTGGATTAAGATGGCTCCTGCAACTAATCCTATATGACTTACTGAGGAGTAAGCAATAAGGGATTTGAGGTCAGTCTGTCGTAAACAGATTGAGCTGGTTATGATAATGCCTCAGATAGCTAAAATAATAAATGGATAGGCTAATTCTTTTGTAAGGGGATTTAGTATAATAATAATTCGTATTATTCCATAACCTCCTAATTTAAGTAGGATGGCAGCTAGGATTATGGAGCCGGCAATTGGGGCTTCTACATGGGCTTTGGGTAATCATAAGTGTACTCCATATAAGGGTATTTTGACAAGAAAGGCTATTACGCATGCTACTCATCAGAATTTGTCGGCTCATAATAGTAGTTCTGAGGGTTGTGAATATTGAATAGTTGTTATTGATAATGTTCCTAGACTGTTTTGTAATGTTAATAAAGCAATTAATAGGGGTAGAGAGCCGATTAGGGTATAGAATAAAAAGTAAATTCCTGCGTTTAAACGTTCTGTTTGATTACCTCAACGTGTAATAATGATGAGTGTAGGGATAAGTGTGGCTTCAAATATAACATAAAACATAATTAGTTCTGTTGCACTGAATGCTATAATAAGAAATGATTGGAGGGAAATTAATAATGAAATGTAAATTCGTTGGCGGATAATGGGTTCGGGATATATGTGTTTTTGGCTGGCTAAAATTATTAGTGGGAGTAATCAGCAGGTTAGGATTAGTAATGGTATTGACAGTGGGTCTACAGCTAGATATTGATTTGAGAAATCCCAGCCAATATCTGAGTCTCATTTGAATCAGGTGAGGCTAAGTAAAGCAATAATTAGGCTGTGAGTTAAGGAAGTTGGCCATAACCATTTTTTGGGTATTAATCATGTAGTTGGGAATAACATTATTGTTGGTAATAAAATTTTTAGCATTGTAGTAGGTTAAGATTTTGGAGTTTATCCGAACCATGAGTTCGTGAGGTGGCTACTAAGATAGCTAAGCCTGCACTAGCCTCACAGGCAGAGAATGTTAATAAAATCATTGGAATAATGGATGATGATGTTGAATTTAATGTTATGGATCAGATAGCAGTAGCAATGAATATAGTTAGTATTATGCCTTCTAAACATAATAGGACTGATAAGAGATGTGATCGATTAAATGCTAGACCTGTTAAACCTAGAATAAATGCTGAGGTGAAGCTAAAATATATTGGTGACATAAGATGTTTATGGTTTTTCACCATAGTTTACTAAGCCGAAATTAGTGGTCTTGTTTAGACTAAACATCTATTCTGCTCATTCAAGTCCTCCTTGTGATCATTCATAGATGAGGCCTAGAGTTAGTAAAATAATGATGATTGATGCTCAGAATATGGTGAGGGATGGTGTTGGTAGTTGATTTCCTCAAGGTAGGGGGAGAAGGAGGGCAATTTCTAGATCAAATAGAAGGAATAAGATTGCTACTAAGAAAAAACGTAAGGAAAAGGGTAGGCGTGCACTTCCTAGTGGGTCAAAGCCACATTCGTATGGGGATAATTTTTCATTATCTGGATTTAGAAAAGGTAGTCAAAATGCGATTATAGCTAAGATTAGGGAAATCAGGGCTGTGATAGCGATAGAGGACATGATGAGGTTCATTACTTTTCCTTGGATTCTAACCAAGATTAAATGATTGGAAGTCATTTGTATTGGTTTATACTAGAAAAGTAATTATGAGCCTCATCAATAAATGGAGACATAAAGGAATAATCATACTACATCTACAAAATGTCAGTATCATGCGGCTGCTTCAAAGCCGAAATGATGTTCTGATGTAAAATGATATTGGATTTGTCGTAGCAGGCAAATTGCTAGGAATGTTGAACCGATGATAACATGGAGTCCGTGGAAGCCTGTGGCAACATAAAATGTTGTACCGTAGACACCGTCGGCGATAGTAAAAGGTGCTTCGTAATATTCTATAGCTTGAAGGGCTGTGAAGTAGAAGCCTAATATGATGGTTAATGTTAGGGCTTGGATGGCTTCTTTTCGATTTCCTTCTATAATGCTGTGATGTGCTCAGGTTACTGTAACGCCTGAGGCTAAAAGGACTGCGGTGTTTAGAAGTGGAACTTCAAATGGGTCTAGTGGGAAGATTCCTGTTGGTGGTCAGCATCCTCCTAGTTCAGGAGTAGGGGCCAAACTTGAATGGTAAAAGGCTCAGAAGAAGCCTAGGAAGAAGAATACTTCTGATGTGATGAATAAAATTATACCGTAGCGTAATCCTTTTTGTACTGGGGGCGTATGGTGACCTTGGAATGTTCCTTCTCGAATAATATCGCGTCATCATTGAATTATAGTTAATAGAAGCAGAACTAATCCTAAGTATAATAAGGTTAATGTATGAAAGTGAAATCAAATAGCTAAGCCTGATGTTATGAGTAGAGCAGCGGTGGCTCCTGTTAGTGGTCATGGGCTTGGATCAACTATATGGAATGCGTGTGTTTGGTGAGCCATTAAACGTTTTCTTGTAAATAAAGACTTAGTAAGAGAACAAATACGTATGCCTGGATTATTGCAACGGCAACTTCTAGAATAGTTAGTAAAAATAGGATCATAGAGGTTAATGCTGCTACAGTAGGTATTATGGTAATTAATACGAAAGCTGCGGTTGCAATAAGTTGTATTAGGAGGTGGCCTGCTGTAAGGTTTGCAGTTAATCGTACTCCTAGGGCTAAGGGTCGGATAAATAAGCTGATTGTTTCGATAATAATTAGGATTGGAATTAAGGGGGTTGGAGTGCCTTCTGGCAGTAAATGTCCTAAAGCAATAGTGGGTTGATTAAGTATTCCAATTAATACTGTTGTTAGTCATAATGGGAGGGCGAATGCTATATTAAGTGAGAGTTGGGTTGTAGGTGTAAATGTATAAGGGAGTAGTCCGAGGAGGTTAATAGAAATTAGAAATAATATTAGTGCAGTAAATAGTATAATTCATTTATGTCCTTTTAAATTGATGGGTTGTATGAGTTGGAATGCGAATCGGTTAATAAATCAGGCTTGTAGTGTTATTAATCGATTGTTTAATCATCGGTGCGTGGGAGTTGGGAATAATAATCATGGTAGACTAATTGCTAAGGCAAATAATGGAATGCCTAGGAGAGAGGGACTTAGGAATTGGTCGAAGAAGTTTAGGATCATGGTCAGTTTCAAGATTCAGGTTTAGGTTTTTCTGCACTTTTGGATGTAGGTTCATTATTAAATGAAAATTTCATTACTTTTTTTGGGAGGATAGTAATGAATATTATTCATGAAAATAATAGGATTATAAATCATGGATGGGGATTAAGTTGAGGCATATCACTAAGGGTGGTAGGGAATCACCAATATTTAGCTTAAAAGGCTAATGCTAGTCCCAGTTTAGCTTCTTAGTGAGGCTTCTTCTAGTATTAATGAAGATCAAGTTTCGAAATATTCTAATGGAACTACTTCAACTACAATGGGTATAAAGCTATGGTTAGCTCCACAAATTTCTGAACACTGTCCGTAATAAACTCCTGGGCGGGAGACGATGAAAGCGGTTTGGTTTAGTCGACCAGGTACGGCATCTATTTTTACTCCTAGCGCGGGAACGGTTCATGAGTGAAGTACATCTTCTGCTGAAACTAATACTCGAATGGGGGATTCTATTGGTACGACTATTCGGTGATCTGTTTCGAGTAAGCGATATTGTCCTGGGATTAAATCTTGGGTTTGAATTATGTAGGAGTCAAATGTTAGATCTTCATAGTCTGTATACTCATAGCTTCAGTATCATTGGTGTCCTATGGCTTTAATAGTTAAATGTGGATCATTAATTTCATCTATTAAGTATAGAATTCGTAAAGATGGGAGAGCAATTATAATGAGGATAATAGCAGGTAAAATAGTTCAAACGATTTCAATTTCTTGAGAATCAAGGATATATTTGTTTGTGAGTTTTGTTGATACTATGGCTGTAATAATATAAAGGACTAGGGAGCTAATTAAGAATACAATTATAAGTGTATGATCGTGAAAGTGAATAAGTTCTTCCATAACTGGGGAGGCTGCGTCTTGAAATCCTAATTGTGATGGGTGTGCCATTGTAAGATACGTGAGGTTTAAACTCACAATTCTACTCTGACAAAGTAGTGTAATAATATTTTACTAGAATCTTAATTAAAGAAAGTGACAGAGTGGTGATGTGGTTGGCTTGAAACTAACATATGGGGGTTCAATTCCTTCCTTTCTTGTTTATAATGAGGTTCGTTGAACTTGAACGAAAGCAGGTTCTTCATAAGTGTGATATGGAGGAGGGCATCCGTGGAGTCATTCTACATTTGTATGTGGGAGTTCAATAGATAACACTTCTCGTTTAGAAGCAAATGCTTCTCAAATAATAAATAATAATAGGATTACTGCTACTAGTGAAATGAGTGAGCCGATTGAAGAAATTGCATTTCATAGGGTATAGGCATCAGGATAATCTGAGTATCGTCGTGGTATTCCAGCAAGTCCGAGGAAATGTTGTGGGAAGAAAGTTAGGTTTACTCCAATAAATATTAAGGCGAATTGGATTTTTGTTCAGGTGGAATGTAAGGTAAAACCTGAAATTAATGGGAATCAATGAATAAAACCTGCTATAATAGCGAAAACTGCTCCTATAGAAAGAACGTAATGGAAATGCGCTACTACATAATAAGTGTCATGGAGAACAATATCTAGTGATGAATTAGCTAATACAATTCCTGTTAAACCTCCAACAGTAAATAAGAAAATAAAGCCTAGGGCTCATAATAAAGGTGTCTCTCATTTAATTGAGCCTCCATGAAGCGTTGCTAATCAGCTGAATACTTTAACACCTGTAGGGATTGCGATAATTATTGTCGCAGATGTAAAGTAAGCTCGTGTATCAACGTCTATTCCTACTGTAAATATGTGATGTGCTCATACGATAAAACCTAATAGGCCAATTGCTATTATTGCTCAGACTATACCTATATAACCAAAAGGTTCTTTTTTACCTGAATAGTAAGCGACTACATGTGAAATTATACCAAATCCTGGAAGAATTAGAATATATACTTCTGGATGTCCGAAGAATCAGAATAGGTGTTGATATAAGATAGGGTCCCCTCCTCCTGCTGGGTCGAAGAATGTTGTGTTTAAGTTTCGATCTGTAAGTAACATTGTAATACCCGCTGCTAAAACTGGTAATGAAAGTAGTAGGAGAATAGTAGTTACAAGAATAGATCATACAAATAGGGGCGTTTGATATTGAGAAATTGCTGGTGGTTTTATATTGATAATGGTTGTGATAAAATTAATAGAGGCTAAAATTGATGAAACTCCTGCTAAGTGTAGTGAGAAAATAGTTAAATCAACTGATGCTCCTGCATGGGCTAAATTACCTGCTAAGGGGGGGTATACAGTTCAGCCTGTTCCTGCTCCGGCTTCAACTCCTGCAGAGGCTAGGAGTAATAAGAATGAAGGAGGAAGTAATCAAAAGCTTATATTATTTATTCGGGGGAAGGCTATATCAGGTGCACCAATCATTAGAGGTACTAACCAATTTCCAAACCCACCAATTATTACAGGCATAACCATGAAGAAAATTATTACAAAGGCATGGGCTGTTACGATTACATTATAAATCTGATCATCTCCTAGGAGGGATCCAGGTTGACTTAGCTCAGCGCGGATTAAAAGACTAAGAGCTATACCCACTATTCCTGCTCATGCACCGAAAATCAAGTAAAGGGTACCAATATCTTTATGGTTTGTAGAAAATAGTCAACGATTAATTGCCACAGGTAAGATGGCCGAGGATTAGGTGGCGGATTGTAGCTCCGTATACAGAGGTTAAATTCCTCTTCTTTCCAGAGTTCTGCAGTATAAGAATACATTGGATTGCAAATCCGAAGAAGGAGGTTAAGTTTCTCCCGGGACTTTCTCCCGCCTTTTCTTCTGCGGCGGGAGAAAGTAGATAAAAGTTCGTTGGATTGAACGCTTAGCTGTTAACTAAGATTTTGTAGGATCGAGACCTGCTTATCTAGAAGGTTTTAGTTTAATTAAAGCATCTAAGTTGCATTTAGAAGATGTGAGATAGAGTCTTGCAAATCTTATCAGAAATTAGAAGATTTTCACTTCTGCTGAAAGCTTTGAAGGCTTTTGGTCTAGGTTAACCTAAATTTCTTATGTTATTAGTGTGAGGATAGTTGGTGTGAGGGGTAAGAGTAAAGTAGAGATAGAGGCTGATGTGGTTATGAGTGTATTTGGGTATATAATTTTTGTTCGTCATGATGATGATATGTTTAAGGGGTTAGGATTAATAGTTAATGTTGTTGCGTAACATAATCGTAAGTAAAAGAATAAGCTTAGTAGGGCTATGATTGCTATAATGGTGGCTGGAATAATTAGGTTTTGCTTTGTTAGTTCTTGTAGAATAAGTCATTTTGGTATAAAACCGGATAGTGGAGGTAAACCTCCTAATGAGAGGAGTGTTATGAGAGTGATAATAGATATTAATGGTGATTTGGAAGATGAGGAGGCAATAGAGTTAATTTTTGTTGAGTTGAATAAGGTAAATAGGATGAATGTTGTTAGGGTTATAATAATATAGAGAATTAAATTAAGGAGGGTTAGGTGAGGAGCATAATGAATAATGGTAATTATTCATCCTATGTTGGCGATTGAGGAGTATGCTAGAATTTTTCGTAGTTGAGTTTGGTTAAGACCTCCTCACCCTCCAATAATGGTAGATAATACTCCTAGAAATATAAGTAGATTGGAGTTAAGGATGGAATGGAGTTGGAGGAATACAGCGAATGGGGCAAGTTTTTGTCATGTTGATAGAATTAGACCAGTAATTAGATCTAGTCCTTGTAAGACTTCTGGTAATCAGAAATGTAGTGGTGCAAGTCCAATTTTTAGGGCTAATGCAATTGTAGCTAGTGTGGCAGAGGTTGGGTTTAATAATTCGGTTAGGTTTCATTGACCTGATATTCAGGCATTTGTTACGCTGGCAAATAATAATATGGCGGAGGCAGTGGCCTGGATAATAAAATATTTTGTAGTGGCTTCTACTGCTCGTGGGTGGTGTTGGCGGATTATTATTGGGATAATAGCTAGGGTATTGATTTCTAGGCCCATTCAGATTAGAAGTCAGTGAGAGCCAATAAATGTAAGAGTAGTGCCTAGAGCAAGACTAGGAATAATGATAATTAATGTTGTTGGGTTCATTAGTAAAGGAAGGATTTTAACCAACATGGTTGGGGTATGGGCCCAAAAGCTTGTTTAGCTGACTTTACTTAGAGAATAGTATAAGTGGAAGTGCGGAGGGTTTTGATCTCTTAGGTGTAGGTTCAAGTCCTATTTCTCTAAAGGAAGTGAAGAGATTTTAACTCTTATGATTCACTCTATCAAAGTGATCCTTTAGTTCAGGCACACTTCCGATTAGGTTAGTGGAGGAAGACTTGCTATTGTAAGTGGGAGGGAAATGTGTCACAATATAATTGCTAAAGTAAGTGGTAAAAAATTTTTTCATACAAGGTGCATTAGCTGGTCATAACGGAATCGTGGATATGATGCTCGGATTCATAGGAAGATTAGGGTTAAAATTGTAGCTTTTATTATAAGGTTAAATGTAGAGGTTTGTGGTATTGTGGGGTTATATGAGGTTCCTATAAATAAAATGACTGAGAGGGTATTTATTATTAGGATATTGGTATATTCAGCTAGGAAGAATAAGGCAAATGGTCCTCCTGCATATTCAATGTTGAATCCAGATACTAATTCTGATTCTCCTTCTGTAAGATCAAAGGGTGCTCGGTTAGTTTCTGCTAGGGTTGAGATATATCATATTAGGGCTAGTGGTCATCCTGGAATGATAAGTCAGATAGTTTCTTGGGTGAGGTTGAATGTATGTAGAGTAAATCCTCCTGTGAAGATAATTATGGATAGAAGAATTAATCCTAAGCTTACTTCGTAGGAGATAGTTTGGGCAACAGCTCGTAGAGCACCTATTAATGCATATTTTGAATTTGATGCTCAGCCTGACCCTAAAATAGTATATACTGTAAGGCTTGAAATTGCTAAGATAAATAATAAACTGAGATTTAGGTTAATAATGGAGTGAGGAATGGGAAGTGGTATTCATATTAAAAGAGCTAGTGCTAGAGCGATGGTAGGGGTGGCTAAAAATAATAGTGGGGAGGATGTTGATGGACGGATGGGTTCTTTGATGAATAGTTTGATACCATCTGCAATTGGCTGTAGAAGGCCATATGGCCCGACTACATTAGGACCTTTTCGGAATTGTATATAACCTAAAATTTTTCGTTCAATAAGGGTTAGGAAGGCAGTGGCTAGTAGAATTGGAATAATGTAGGCTAATGGATTAATTAAATAAAGTATGAGGGTATTGAGCATAGTTAAGGAGAGGATTTGAACCTCTGAAATAAAGAGTTTAGATCTTTTACAATTACCAGGCTCTGTCACCTTAACAATCCCTTTTTTAGGGATAAGAGAGATTCTTTCTTATCTATTTAAGTTTATTTCAATAGATGAAGGTAGGGCGTACTTGGAGTATTGGCTCTATTTTTCCGGTCCTTTCGTACTAGGAAAAATTTTTCATAGATAGAAACTGACCTGGATTTCTCCGGTCTGAACTCAGATCACGTAGGACTATTAATCGTTGAACAAACGAACCCTTAATAGCGGTTGCACCATTAGGATGTCCTGATCCAACATCGAGGTCGTAAACCCTTTCGTCGATAGGGACTCTGGGAAAGGATTGCGCTGTTATCCCTAGGGTAACTTGGTTCATTGTTCAGGTTAATCCTGGGTCAGGTTTCGATAAATATTTTATCATTCAGAATAGTTATTCTGGTTTTTAAGTATATGAATACTCATTCGATTAGGAGGATTTGTTTTTCTCCTTGGTCACCCCAACCAAAAACATGTTAAATTAGTAGTATTATATTATTTGTTTATATCCTTAGAATGTTATGTTTTACATAATTAATTTAAGTGTTTGAAGCTCCATAGGGTCTTCTCGTCTAATGTTTTTATCTCCGCTTCTGCACGGAGAGATCAATTTCATTGATTAGAAAGTAGAGACAGTTAAACTCTCGTGATGCCTTTCATACGGGTCTTCATTTAAAAGACAAGTGATTACGCTACCTTCGCACGGTTAAGATACCGCGGCCGTTAAAGATTTCACAGGGCAGGCTGGACCTCCTATATTTTATCAGGAGGCGATGTTTTTGGTAAACAGGCGGAGTTTATGTTTGCCGAGTTCCTTTACTTTCTTTTAATCTTTCCTTATGACATTCCTGTGTAGGGTTAACGAATAATTAAATAGGATTATCTAGTGTATTATTTGATAGTATAATGGCTTCTTGTAGTTTCGTTTAATTATCAGTGATTTAATTCTTTCTGATATACACTTATGTCAGGAGAAATATAATTTCTTATTACTCATTTTAGCATAAGTTCTTTTATATATTTATAAAATAACCCAATATTAGTTTGGGGGCTATGATAAATTATCGAAATTATAGGTTTTTGTAGGACTGAAGCTATGACGCTAATTCTTCAGGTGGCTGCTTTTAGGCCCACTGGGGAGAAAACCTTGTTAAATATGATCAATACCCACCTTTTAGAGTTGTATCTGGATTTAGAAGGGCTGTACCTCTTCTAAATAACTATTAATTTTTATATTATATTTTGGTAAGAAGTTCTTATTTAATTTGGGAAAAATTAATGCAGAACTTAGGTTCTTTTCTTGGGTAACCAGCTATCACTAAACTCGGTAGGTTTGTCACCGCTACTCGGAAGTCTTCCCACTCTTTTGCCACAGAGACGGGTTGGCTCTAGTTATGCTGCTTCGGAGTAGCTCGTTTAGTTTCGGGATGGTAGACTAAAGATCTTTTTGCCTAGTTTTTCTAGCTAAATCATGATGCAAAAGGTACGAGTTGTAATCTCTGCTTTTTTATACTTTAGTGATTTATTTCATTTCTTTTTCAACTTTCCCTTGCGGTACAAGAGCTATTGCGCTGTTGTCTTTTTTCTGTCGCCCATACTTGAAGTATTAAAATGTTTTAATAATAGGTTATGGTGTATATATAATTTATAAGGATCATTTTGGTTAGATATATAGGCTAGTTTGGAGGTTCAGAATGATCCGAGTTGCACGGATATTTCCTCGGTGTAAGGGAGGTGCTTTACTGTTTTAGCTACGTTCTGATTCCAAGTGCACTTTCCAGTACACTTACCATGTTACGACTTGCCTCCTCTTGTTTAGTAATTTTTTTATAGAAGTGGTTAAGTGTTTTTGAGGAGAGTGACGGGCGGTGTGTGCGCGCCCTAGGGCCAGTTTCAGAGAAGCTTTCTGATCTTCTCTTACTGCTAAATCCACCTTTAGATAATTTTTCAGTGTACCATTCGTGTTTTTTAGTTAAAGAATGTAGCCCATTTCTTTCCATTTCATTCGCTACACCTCGACCTGACGTATAAGAGTTATGTTTTTTGTGCTTACTTTTTAGCTTTCACAAGGTAAGCTGACGACGGCGGTATATAGGCGGTAATAGCAAGAGATGGTGAGGTTTAACGGGGATTATCGGTTATAGAACAGGCTCCTCTAGGTGGGTGTAGGGCACCGCCAAGTCCTTTGGGTTTTAAGCTAGCGCTTGTAGTTCTCTGGTGAACAATATAGTAATTTATTGTTTAGGTTTAAGGTTAGGCATAGTAGGGTCTCTAATCCTAGTTTGGGTCCTAACTGTCGTGACATCAAGATTACTGGCTGGGTAAAGTCACTTTCGTTGTTGATTATTCTATTCATAAGTACGTATAACTGTTAAATGAGGTCTTAACTTTAGTTTTCGTAGTTTTTTCCTTAAATCACTCTTTACACCGTAAAGTATTAGTTTGGGTTACTCGTATAACCGCGGTGGCTGGCACGAGATTTACCAACCCTATTAACTTTAACTGATTCAAGCTTTCGCTTATATATCAATGTTTATTACTGCTGAAATCCCTTGGGGGTGTGGCTTAGCAAGGTGTCTTGGGCTAATAAGGATGTGCCTGATACCTGCTCCTAATTAATTAATAGATTAATTAGGGCATTCTCACAGGGATGCTGGAAACTTGCATGTATAATTTTAGTTGCAATTAATACTAAGGCTAGGACCAAATCTTTCATGCTTGTGGAAAATTTTATTTTTCATTTTAGCATCTTCAGTGCCATGTCTTAGATTAAACTACACTAGC